AAATTAAAAATGGGATCTATGCCCAATGGATCACAACTACCAAAAAACAGTATTTTGTTTTGGTTCGACCCGTAATTCTATATGAAATAGCGGACGGTATCAATTTAGTAAAACTTTTCCCCCAAGATCTGTTCCAAGAAGGGGATAATCTGGAACTGAAAGTTCTTAATTATATTCTTTATGGAAATGGAAAATCAATTCGGGGAATTTCTGACACAAGCATTCAATTAGTTCGGACTTGTTTAGTCTTGAATTGGGATCAAGACAAAAAAAGTTCTTCTATAGAAGAGGCCCTCGCTTCTTTTGTTGAAGTAAGTACAAATGGTTTGATTGGAGATTTCCTAAGAATTGACTTAGGAAAATCCCATACTTGGGATATCAGAAAAAGGAATGATCCGTCCGGTTCAGGATTGATCTCGGATAATGAGTCAGATCGGACCAATATCAATCCATTTTATTCTATTTATTCCAAGGAAAAAATTCACCAATCACTTAGCCAAAATCACGGAACTATTCGTATGTTGTTGAATAGAAATAAGAAATGCGGATCTTTGATAATTTTGTCATCAGCTAATAGTTTTCAAATAGGACCATTCAACGATGTAAACTATCACAATGGGATAAAAAAGGAAATTCATGAAATTAAAAGAGATCCTTTAATTCCAATTAAGAATTCGTTAGGCCCTTTAGGAATAGCCCTTCAAGTTGCAAATTTGTATTCATTTTTTTGTTTAATAACTCATAATCAGATCTCGATAACTACAAATTTGCAACTTGACAAAGTAAAGGAAACTTTTCAAGTATTTAAACATTATTTAATGGACGAAAACGAGAGAATTTATAAGCCCGATCTATGCAGTAACATCGTTTTAAATCCATTCCATTTGAATTGGCATTTTTTCCATCATAATTATTGTGAAAAAACATTTACAATAATTAGCCTTGGGCAATTTCTTTGTGAAAATGTATGTATAGCTCAAACTAAAAATGGACCACACCTAAAATCGGGTCAAGTTCTAACTGTTCAAATTGATTCTGTAGTAATAAGATCGGCTAACCCTTATTTGGCGACTCCAGGAGCAACTGTTCATGGCCATTATGGAGAAATCCTTTATGAAGGAGATATATTAGTTACATTTATATATGAAAAATCGAGATCTGGTGATATAACACAAGGTCTTCCAAAAGTGGAACAGGTATTAGAAGTGCGTTCGATTGATTCAATATCGATGAACCTAGAAAAGAAAGTTGACACTTGGAACGAGCGTATAACAAGAATTCTCGGCATTCCCTGGGGATTCTTGATTGGTGCTGAGCTAACTATAGTGCAAAGTCGTATTTCTTTGGTTAATAAAATCCAAAAGGTTTATCGATCCCAGGGAGTGCACATCCATAATAGACATATAGAAATTATTGTGCGTCAAATAACATCAAAAGTATTGGTTTCAGAAGATGGAATGTCTAATGTTTTTTCACCCGGTGAACTAATTGGATTGTTGCGAGCTGAGCGAACGGGGCGTGCCTTGGAAGAAGCGATTTGTTACCGAGCTATATTATTGGGAATAACAAAAACATCTCTGAATACTCAAAGTTTTATATCCGAAGCGAGTTTTCAAGAAACTGCTAGAGTTTTAGCAAAAGCCGCTCTCCGGGGTCGTATCGATTGGCTGAAAGGTCTGAAAGAGAACGTTGTTTTAGGGGGAATGATACCCGTCGGTACCGGATTCAAAAGAATAATGCACCGTTCAAGGCAACATAACAAGATTACCTTGGAAACAAAAAAAAATAATGTATTCGAGGGAGAAATGAGAGATATTTTGTTCCACCACAGAGAAGTTTTTGATTTTTTCATTTCAAAGAATTTATGCGATACATCAGAGTAATCATTTCTAGGAACGGATTCATTCCTTTAATTTAAACGCATTCATTTGGTAATAAAAGATAATAAATAAAAATAAGGAATGGCCCGATCATGTATCAACGGCCAATCTTCGGTAGAAAAGAAGGTTCCGTCGGAACAATTATTTATTTCTATTTCAAGATACCTGGTCTCTTTTTTTTTTTTCAAAAAAAAAAAACAAATTGTGGGGCTAAATGACAAAAAGATATTGGAACATAACTTTGGAAGAGATGATGGAAGCAGGAGTTCATTTTGGCCATGGTACTCGGAAATGGAATCCGAGAATGGCACCTTATATATCCGCAAAGCGTAAGGGTATTCATATTACAAATCTTACTAGAACTGCTCGTTTTTTATCAGAAGCTTGTGATTTAGTTTTTGATGCAGCAAGTAGGGGAAAACAATTGTTAATTGTTGGTACCAAAAATAAAGCAGCTGATTCAGTAGCGCGGGCTGCAATAAGAGCTCGGTGTCATTATGTTAGTAAAAAATGGCTTGGCGGTATGTTAACGAATTGGTATACTACAGAAACGAGACTTCATAAGTTAAGAGACTTGAGAACGGAACAAAAGACGGGGAGACTCAACTGTCTTCCAAAAAGAGATGCCGCTATGTTGAAGAGACAATTATCTCATTTGGAAACATACCTGGGCGGCATTAAATATATGACGGGGTTACCCGATATTGTAATAATCGTTGATCAGCAAGAAGAATATACGGCTCTTCGAGAATGTATCACTTTGGGAATTCCAACGATTTGTTTAATCGATACAAATTGTGACCCGGATCTCGCAGATATTTCGATTCCAGCTAATGATGATGCTATAGCTTCAATCCGATTAATTCTTAACAAATTAGTATTTGCAATTTGTGAGGGTCGTTCTAGCTATATACGAAATTCTTGATTAATAATAAGATAAATAAAATATTGGGTTGGGGGAATTCAAAATATTTATGAGATTTATGGAATCGGTTACTATACTATTAGTAAATCGTGCAAAAAAGAAAAAGATAAAAATAACCGGAAATATTATGTGATTAGTCGGTATTCAAAAAATAAAATTTAAGTAGACAAGTCAAAAAGGAGATAGTTGAATCAAAATAATTCCTTTTCAAGTTTTCTATTTCTTTTAGAGGTCAGGGCAATATGAATGTTCTATTATGTTCCATCAACACATTAAAAAGATTATACGATATATCCGCTGTGGAAGTAGGTCAACATTTCTATTGGCAAATAGGGGGTTTCCAAGTGCATGCCCAAGTACTTATTACTTCTTGGGTTGTAATTGCTATCTTATTAGTTTCAGCCATTCTAGTTGTTCGAAATCCGCAAACCATTCCCACTTTCGGTCAGAATTTCTTTGAATATGTCCTTGAATTCATTCGAGACGTGAGCAAAACTCAGATTGGAGAAGAATATGGTCCGTGGGTTCCCTTTATTGGAACTATGTTTCTATTTATTTTTGTTTCTAATTGGTCAGGGGCTCTTTTGCCTTGGAAAATCATACAGTTACCTCATGGGGAGTTAGCTGCACCCACAAATGATATAAATACTACCGTTGCATTAGCTTTACTTACGTCAGTAGCATATTTCTATGCGGGTCTTTCAAAAAAAGGATTAGCGTATTTTGGTAAATACATCCAACCAACTCCAATCCTTTTACCGATTAACATCTTAGAAGATTTCACAAAACCCTTATCGCTTAGTTTTCGACTTTTCGGAAATATATTAGCTGATGAATTAGTAGTTGTTGTTCTTGTTTCTTTAGTCCCTTTAGTAGTTCCTATACCTGTCATGTTCCTTGGATTATTTACAAGCGGTATTCAAGCTCTTATTTTTGCTACTTTAGCTGCGGCTTATATAGGTGAATCCATGGAAGGCCATCATTGACTAGTTTTCCAAATAATCCCTTTTTACGATTCAGTGTAATAGTAAAATATAAAAAGATTACCGGGAATTCTAAAAAAAAATACTCTTTGTTTGACCAATTTCAATTTACCTCCAATGAATATTCTTTTTTTGTTCATTCAATTATAACTATAACAACTATAACATGTTAAATATTTTTTATTAGATTAGGATCTATTTTAGTATATTAGATATTAGGAGCTAAAATTTTGTATGATATCTACGGTTTACGACGTGTGATTAAAAAAAAAAGATGTTTTATGGAACTAGAACAGATTCCCGTTTCATTCATTCACATTCAAATCAACGATTAACCAAAAGAGAATTTTCATAAATAAAAGAAGATGATTCTCGAATCCGATATGGAACCCAAGATACGAATAATTAGTTTACGGTATGGAAGAAAACGTGTATATGTGATATTAGACATTAACTAGTTATATATGAACTAACTGTATATCTAAATTAGCCCTGTTACTGTAAATTTAGCTAGGGATTTACAAAAACTACGTGGATAGTTCAATAAATATTATTATCTCAATTGGGAATTCTTAATTACTTTTTGACTGGATAAATCTTAGTAGTTGAATAATTAATTCATAATTTGTTGGTTGATTGTATCATTAACTATTTCTTTCTTTATTTTATTTGGGGTGCGAGGAACTTTTATCATGAATCCACTGATTTCTGCCGCTTCCGTTATTGCTGCTGGGTTGGCCGTTGGGCTTGCTTCGATTGGACCAGGGGTTGGTCAAGGCACTGCTGCAGGGCAAGCTGTAGAAGGGATTGCGCGACAACCTGAGGCAGAGGGAAAAATACGGGGTACTTTATTGCTTAGTCTGGCTTTTATGGAAGCTTTAACGATTTATGGGCTGGTTGTAGCATTAGCGCTTTTATTTGCGAATCCTTTTGTTTAATCCTAAAATTAAAAAAAAAAAATATAAAAATAAAAATAGGAATCGTAGAAAGATAATTAGTCTATCCATAAGAGGAGATGAGATCATATGAAAAATATAACCGATTCTTTCCTTTGCTTGGGCTTGGGTTTGGGTTACTGGCCATCCGCCGGAAGTTTCGGATTTAATACCGATATTTTAGCAACAAATCCAATAAATCTAAGTGTAGTGCTCGGTGTATTGGTTTTTTTTGGAAAGGGAGTGTGTGCGAGTTGTTTATTTCAAGAATAGGTTG